CGGTTCCAAAAAAGAGGTTTATGCCTCCTTTGTTGAGGTAAGGGCAAATGATCTAATTCGTGATTTCATAAGAATTGAGTTAGTCAAAGTCAAGTCCACTCTTTCATATAGCGGAAAAAGATATAATATAACAGATTCGGGATTGATTCCCAATAAGGGGCTAGATCGCGCCAATATCAATCCCTTTCATTCCAAGGCGAAGTTTCAATTACTTACCCAACAGCAAGGAACTATTGGTACGTTGTTGAATCAACATAAGGAATCCCAATCTTTTATAATTTTGTCATCATCCAACTGTTTTCGAATTAGTCCATTCAAGGGTTCGAAATATAACAATGCGATATTGGATCCCCTAATCCCAATTAGATATTTGTTGGGTCCCTTAGGTACTATTGTACCTAAAATAACGAATTTTTATTCATCTTACCATTTATTAACTCATAATCAAATCTCGTTAAAGAAATATTTACTACTTAACAATTTTAAGCAGACTTTTAAAGTACTTCAAGTATTTAAATATTGTTTAATGGATGAAAATAGAAGAATTTATAATCCCAATTCATGCAGTAATATAATTTTGAATCCATTTCATTTAAATTGTTGTTTTCTTCATCACGATTCTGGTTCTGGTGAAGAGACATCCACAATAATTTGCCTTGGGCAATTTATTTGTGAAAATGCATGTTTATTCAAATATGGGCCACACATAAAAAAATCCGGTCAAATTTTAATTGACCATGTTGACTCCTTAGTTATAAGATCGGCTAAGCCTTATTTGGCTACCCCAGGAGCAACAGTTCATGGTCATTATGGAGAAATCCTTTATGAAGGAAAGACACTAGTTACATTTATATATGAAAAATCAAGATCTGGTGACATAACGCAGGGTCTTCCAAAAGTGGAACAGGTCTTAGAAGTGCGTTCAATTGATTCAATATCGATGAACCTCGAAAAGAGAGTCGAAAGTTGGAACGAACGTATACCAAGAATTCTTGGAATCCCCTGGGGATTCTTGATTGGAGCTGAGCTAACCATAGCCCAGAGTCGTATCTCTTTGGTTAATAAAATTCAAAAGGTTTATCGATCTCAGGGAGTACAGATCCATAATAGACATATAGAGATCATTGTACGTCAAATAACATCAAAAGTGTTGGTTTCAGAAGATGGAATGTCTAATGTTTTTTCACCCGGAGAATTAATCGGATTGTTGCGAGCGGAACGAGCGGGACGTGCTTTAGACGAAGCGATCAATTATCGGATAATCTTATTGGGAATAACGAGGACATCCCTGAATACTCAAAGTTTCATATCCGAAGCGAGTTTTCAAGAAACCGCTCGAGTTTTAGCAAAAGCCGCTTTACGAGCTCGTATTGATTGGTTGAAAGGACTGAAAGAGAACGTTGTTCTGGGGGGGCTTATTCCTGTTGGTACTGGATTCAAAAAATTAGTACACCATTCAAGGGAAAACAAAAATATTTATTTGGAAATAAAAAGGAAAAATTTATTCGAGTTGGAAATGGGAGATATTTTGTTATACCATAGAGAATTATGTGCTCCAAACAATTTTTATGGGACATCACAACAACCATTTACGCGATTTTCCTAAGAAGAGATTCATTCTTTTTACTTTAACTATTTGGTTAGGTTGGTCCAATTATTTATATTAATTTAGTAATAAAAAAAATAAGTAATTAAAAGAAATTAATGGTTTGGGCTATATATCAAGGGTCAATCCACGGTAGAAGGTTCCGTCGGAACAATTATTTATTTCAGGGTATCTTGTCGCTTAAAAAAAAAAAAAAAAAAAAGAGGAAGTGTGGGGAAATGCGGGGAAAAATGATAAAAAGATATTGGAACATCAATTTAGGAGAAATGATGGAAGCGGGAGTGCACTTTGGTCATGGTACTCGAAAATGGAATCCTAGAATGGCCCCTTACATCTCTGCAAAGCGTAAAGGTATTCATATTATAAATCTTACGAGAACTGCTCGTTTTTTATCAGAAGCCTGTGATTTAGTTTTTAATGCAGCAAGTAGTGGAAAAACCTTTTTAATCGTTGGTACCAAAAAGAAAGTAGCGGATTTAGTAGCATCAGCTGCAATAGGGGCTCGGTGTCATTATGTTAATAAAAAGTGGCTCGGTGGTATGTTAACGAACTGGTCCACTACGGAAACGAGACTTAATAAGTTCAGGGACTTAAGAGCAGAACAAAAGATGGGAAAACTCAACCATCTTTCCAAAAGAGATGCAGCAATGTTGAAGAGAAAATTATCTACCTTGCAAACATATTTGGGTGGGATCAAATATATGACGGGGTTACCCGATATTGTAATCATCGTTGATCAGCAAGAAGAATATACAGCTCTTCGAGAATGTGTCATTTTAGGGATTCCTACTATTTGTTTAATTGATACAAATTGTGACCCGGATCTCGCAGATATTTCGATTCCAGCTAACGATGATGCTATAGCTTCAATTCGATTCATTCTTAACAAATTAGTATTCGCAATTTGCGAGGGTCGTTATAGCTATATAAGAAATCGTTGATTATGATTAAGAATAATAAAATTAATTAATTGTTTGGGAACTCGATCGATTTATTGGATCAGTTACTATTCTTGAACTTCAAAAAGAGATAGAGATAAAAATGGGAATATTTATATTATGTTATGTGATTTTTTAGTATCCTAAAATTGAAATTTATTGGTATCCTAAATTCAATTTGTATTAAAAGATGATTAATGTTGGTGAATTGAGAAAGAGATGGTTGAATCAAAATAATTTTTTAAGTTCGATTTATATCAGAGGACAATATGAATGCTATACCATGTTCCATTAAAATACTCAATGGGTTATACGATATATCGGGTGTAGAAGTAGGCCAACATTTATATTGGCAAATAGGAGGTTTACAAATCCATGCCCAAGTACTTATCACTTCTTGGGTCGTAATTGCTATCTTATTAGGTTCAGTCATCATAGCAGTTCGGAATCCACAAACAATTCCGACCGACGGACAGAATTTCTTCGAATATGTCCTTGAATTTATTCGAGACTTGAGTAAAACTCAGATTGGAGAAGAATATGGCCCTTGGGTTCCCTTTATTGGAACTATGTTCCTATTTATTTTTGTTTCTAACTGGTCAGGTGCTCTTTTACCTTGGAAAATTATACAGTTACCTCATGGGGAGTTAGCAGCGCCCACGAATGATATAAATACTACTGTTGCTTTAGCTTTACTCACGTCAGTGGCATATTTTTATGCGGGTCTTACCAAAAAAGGATTGGGATATTTTGGGAAATACATCCAACCAACTCCAATACTTTTACCAATTAACATCCTAGAAGATTTTACAAAACCTTTATCTCTTAGTTTTCGACTTTTCGGGAATATATTGGCTGATGAATTAGTAGTTGTTGTTCTTGTTTCTTTAGTACCTTCAGTAGTTCCTATCCCCGTTATGTTTCTTGGATTATTTACAAGCGGTATTCAAGCTCTTATTTTTGCAACTTTAGCCGCGGCTTATATAGGTGAATCCATGGAGGGTCATCATTGATTAGCTTTTTTAATAGTCTTTTTTTCACTTACCCGAAGTCATGCATGATTCCAAATACGCACTTGGTTGGGCAACATAATACATAGATATTTGTATCTATATATGTATGGATGACCTAATCTCGTAGGAGGGAAGACAGACGATATTACGGAATTGGAAAAATATGGGTTAGGGGGTCATCAAGTCAAACTAGATATATGTAATGTCTATAAGTCTAACCCTTACATATGTTTCGAAGAATGATTCTAAAATCCAATTCAATATAAAAATAAGATGCAGGTGGTTTACATTATGGAAGAAACAAATGTATATGTGATATTAGATATTTACTAGTTATATAGGGATTATTCCTATGGACTATATATTATATATTTTTATATTTTATTTTATTTATTCCTAATTTCTTTCCCAGTATATTATTAATATCTATTTATATATTTATATTATTACTATAATACTATTTATTATTACTATATTGAATGTTGATTCTTTTATTTTTTTTTAACCACACTGCATTTCGTTTAGATGGATTACAATACAATATAAGTCTTTCTTTTTCGTCTGTAATTGTAGATTGAATGAAAAAACAGATGAACGTACGGATATAGAAAGTAAGTAAAGAACGAAGAATTGAATAAAAGAATGGTTCGAAACTAAGAAATGCAATAAGTAGAACTAAATGCATATGAGTTTACAAAGATTTGATCATGGGTAGAAACTAAAAAAAAAAAAAAAAAGAGATATCGAAGTCATTCTGACGATTAACTAATATTATAATTTCAATTCAGAGTTTTTAATTACTTTGACCCGATAGATCGTAGTGATAAAATCAGTAATAATGCATTGGTTGATTGTATCATTAACCATTTATTTTTTTGTACGAGGAACTTACTATGAATCCACTGATTTCTGCCGCTTCCGTTATTGCTGCTGGATTGGCCGTAGGGCTTGCTTCCATTGGACCTGGAGTTGGCCAAGGTACTGCTGCGGGCCAAGCTGTAGAAGGTATTGCGAGACAACCAGAAGCGGAAGGTAAAATACGAGGTACTTTATTGCTTAGTCTAGCTTTTATGGAAGCTTTAACAATTTATGGACTGGTCGTGGCATTAGCACTTTTATTTGCAAATCCTTTTGTTTAATTTAATCCTAAAATTAGAAATGTGAAAACGTACGTTATGCGCTTCTTTCTTAGTCTTAGTTTATTTTATTAACTTGGACTTGCCGTTTGCTTCTTCTAATTATATCAACACTTTAATCCTAACAATTACTTATGAGACAATACCCCGGGAAGGGCTTATTTGAGGATGAGGAATTCACGGATCCGATCGCTTTCTTCCTTCCCATTCCCACCCTTAGTACAAGGGAAATCCCTTACTAAGAAACGTTTCAACAAACGAAATATTTCGCAATTGGTGTGAGGCCTAAGACCTAACCTAATAAGTA